AAGAATGGACTTAGCGAAGTCCGCGTATAACAGAAAAAGGAATGATCCGGCAGGGTCGGGATTGATCCCTGATAATCGATTAGCTTGTATGAATCTCAAACCTTTTTATTCCAAGGGAAGGATTCAACAATCACTTACCCAACATCAAGGAACTAGTTGTACGTTGTTGAGTCGAAATAAGGAATCCCAGTCTTTAATCATTTTGTCATCATCGAATTGTTTTCGAATGGGTTCATTCAACGGTTTGAAATATAACAACAATGTGAGAAAAGAATCAATGAAAAGTAAAAGGGATCTCCGAATTCCAATTAGGAATTCGTCGGGTCCCTTAGGGATTGTGCCGAAAATTGCGGATTTTTCTCCATCTTACCACTTAATAACTCAGAATCGGATCTTGGTAAACAAATATTTGCTCCTTGAGAATTTCAAACAGAATTTCCAAGTACTTAACTATTATTTAATGGATGAAAGTGGGAGAATTTCGAATCCCAATCCATGCAGTAACATGATTTTGAATCCATTCAATTGGAATTGGTGGAATTGGGATTCGCTCCAGCCCGCCTATTGTGAAGAGACATCGACAATCATTCGCCTTGGACAGTTGATTTGTGAAAATGTATGTATATCCAAATATGGACCGCGCCTCAAATCTGGGCAAATTATAATTGTTCATGTTGACTCTTTAGTAATAAGATCCGCTAAGCCCTATTTGGCTACTCCAGGAGCCACCGTTCATGGCCATTATGGAGCAATCCTTTACGAAGGAGATACAGTAGTTACATTTATCTATGAAAAATCGAGATCTAGTGATATAACGCAAGGTCTTCCAAAAGTGGAACAAGTGTTAGAAGTGCGTTCGATTGATTCAATCTCAATGAACCTAGAAGAGAGGGTTGAAGGTTGGAACGAATGTATAACAAGAATTCTTGGACTTCCTTGGGGATTCTTGATTGGCGCTGAGTTAACCATAGCACAAAGCCGTATCTCTTTGGTTAATAAAATTCAAAAGGTTTATCGATCCCAGGGGGTACAAATCCATAATAGGCATATAGAAATTATTGTGCGTCAAATAACATCAAAAGTGTTGGTTTCAGAAGATGGAATGTCTAATGTTTTTTCACCTGGAGAACTCATAGGATTATTGCGAGCGGAACGAACAGCGCGCGCTTTAGAAGAAGCGATCTGTTATCGAGTTGTCCTAGTGGGAATAACGAGGGCGTCTCTGAATACTCAAAGTTTCATATCCGAAGCGAGTTTTCAAGAGACTGCTCGGGTTTTAGCAAAAGCCGCTCTACGAGGTCGTATCGATTGGTTGAAAGGCCTGAAAGAGAACGTTGTTCTGGGGGGTATGATACCTGTTGGTACTGGATTCAAAGGATTCGTGTACCGTTCAAGACAACGCAGCAACATTCCTTTGGAAATGAAAAAGAAGAATCTATTCGGGGGGGAAATAAGAGATATTTTATTCCAACACATAGAATTATTTGATTGATTCTTGCATCCCAAAGAAAGTCCATGATCCATCCTAATTTGCGGGATTTCATGATTTCTAAAAGCAAATTTATCCCTTTAACTTCACTTTCACTATCTAGTCCGGTTATTCGATTTGGTAATAAAGATAATAACGAATAGAAAGGAATTAATGGCTTGGCCCCTGTATCAACGGTCAATCTCCGGTAGAAGGTTCCGTCGGAACAATTCTTTATTTAGGGCACCTCGTCTCTTAAAAAAAAAAAGAGGAAGTGTGGGGAAAAATGACAAGAAGATATTGGAACATCAATTTGGAAGAGATGATGGAAGCCGGAGTGCATTTTGGGCATAAGACTAAGAAATGGAATCCTCGCATGGCACCTTACATCTCTGCAAAGCGTAAAGGGAGGCATATTACAAATCTTACTAGAACTGCTCGTTTTTTATCAGAAGCTTGTCATTTAGTTTTTGATGCAGCGAGTACGGGAAAACAATTCTTAATAGTTGGTACCAAAAAAATAGCAGTTGATTCAGTCGCATCGGCTGCAATAAGGGCTCGGTGTCATTATGTTAATAAAAAATGGCTCGGGGGTATGTCAACGAATTGGTCCACTACAGAAAGGAGACTTCATACGTTCAGCAATTTAAAAGCGGAACAAAAGACGGGAAGACTCAACCGTCTTCCGAAAAGAGATGCAGCAATCTTGAAGAGACAATTATATCACTTGGAAACCTATCTGGGTGGGATCAAATATATGACTGGGTTGCCTGATATTGTAATCGTCGTTGATCAGCAAGACGGCTATAAGGCTCTTCGCGAATGTATAACTTTAGGAATTCCAACGATTTGTTTAATCGATACAAATTGTGACCCGGATCTTGCGGATCTTCCGATTCCAAGTAATGATGATTCTATAGGTTCAATTCGATTCATTCTTAACAAATTAGTCTCGGCAATTTGTGAGGGCCGTTCTAGCTCTATAATAAATCGTTGATTAATAATAAGATAAGTAATAATAAGATAAGTCAATGACTTCGAGAAATTTATGGATTTATGGAATCGGTTACTTTTCCTGAATCTAAAAAAAAAAAAGAGAGAAAAATCACTGGGGATTTTTGAGGATTCCTTGGTATCCAAAATACACGATTCAAGTAGGCGAGTCGAGAAAGAGATAGTGGAATCAAAATAATTTCTTTTTTAGTTCTACTTCTGTCAGAGGGCTATATGAATGTTCTACCATGTTCCAGCAACACCCTAAAAGGGTTATACGATCTATCCGGTGTGGAAGTAGGCCAACATTTCTATTGGCAAATAGGTGATTTCCAAGTCCATGCCCAAGTGCTTATTACTTCTTGGGTCGTAATTGCTATCTTAGTAGGTTCAACCACTATAGCTGTTCGAAATCCACAAACCATTCCGACCGACGGTCAAAATTTCTTCGAATATATCCTTGAATTCATTCGAGACTTGAGCAAAACTCAGATTGGAGAAGAATATGGTCCTTGGGTTCCTTTTATTGGAACTATGTTTCTATTTATTTTTGTTTCTAACTGGTCAGGGGCTCTTTTACCTCGGAAAATCATAGAGCTACCTCAGGGGGAGTTAGCCGCACCCACGAATGATATAAATACTACTGTTGCTTTAGCTTTACCCACGTCTATGGCCTATTTCTATGCGGGTCTTACCAAAAAAGGCTTGGGTTATTTCGGTAAATACATTCAACCAACGCCAATCCTCTTACCAATTAACATCCTAGAAGATTTCACAAAACCCCTATCACTTAGTTTTCGACTTTTTGGGAATATATTGGCTGATGAATTAGTAGTTCTTGTTCTTGTTTCTTTAGTACCTTCAGTGGTTCCTATACCTGTCATGTTCCTTGGATTATTTACAAGTGGTATTCAAGCTCTTATTTTTGCAACTTTAGCTGCGGCTTATATAGGCGAGTCCATGGAAGGTCATCATTGACTAGCTTTGAAAAGAGCTTTAGTCTTTGTTTCGCTTATCCCAACCCAATGTATAGGCGGCTCGAGATAAGCTATTTCGAGATAAGCTATTGGGGCAGTATATACGATCTAGAGTAATAGCAAAAAAGATTCCGATATGCTTTGTAAAAAAAAGGAAATTAAAATATCTTTTTTCCTAGGTTCCCAGCCCATTTATGCCATACCCCCAATGAATATTCTATTTATATTTGTTCAGTGAATTACGACATTATGATTCCTAAAAAAAAAAGGGGGGTTAGGGTAGATATATTTCTATATTTTATGGCTAGAAGACAGCTCTTGTGGACTCTGTGAGTCTTTTTTTTTATTCATTATGGTCTATTTGGTTGCACCCTTATTATTTTATTGGCATGTTGACAATTGATCAAATATAATTGGATCATGGATAAATCGATCTATGATCCAATTATATAAACCTTCCGGGAGCATCAAGTACCCATAAAAGTCGATTTATGGGTTTGACCGGAGACAATTTTTTTTTTGAGATAATTATGCTAGTTCGATTCGCTCGTCTGTTAACATCGTCTAGGGTTACTAGTTGGGCAGAAACAGCCTTCCTCTTTGGAGTGGGTTTACTTGGTGGTAATTGGTTTGGAGGAGGAAGTCAGCTAGGAACGATTGGGTCCGTATTAAGCAAAACAGCTTTCCTTGTTGGAGGATCTATCACTGCGCTAAATTGGACAGTCGGTTTCTTTTTCTTGGGCCAACCAAAGAATCCTCCAACTCCCCCTCGGCCCACAGCGATCGTCTGGCAAATGGAAGAAGAACCTGAAAGACAAGTATCCCTGCCTATTCCCATCCCTTTGAAGTCAAAGGGCGTAGAGCAAATTGCCGACACAGGTCTAGCGTACAACGAGGCATTCCTACAAGAGCTATCCCTACGAAACCGCAACCAGAGACTTAGTAATGTCGATTTCTCGAAAATTAGTGATTTGGATTTATCTCCAATCCTCGACACAGAAGATTCACCTCCAGATCTATCTGTGAGTCCATATTCAATTAATGTCGATTTCTCGAGAATTAGTGATTTGGATTTATCCTCAACCCTCGACAAAGAAGATTCACCTCCAGATCTATCTGTGAGTCCATATTCAATTCCGAATCTATCTCTAAGTCGATATTCAAATCTGTCGATAAGTCTATCTTCCACTACAGATCTGTCGATAAGTCTATCTTCCACTACAGATCTGTCCATAAGTCCGTTGTCGGCGTCTGTGGGCGTGGATGACTACTTCCCGGAAGGCACTTGGGACGAAGAAAACGATTTAGATTTCTTACCAATAGCAGGCGCGGATGAGACTTCGGCCCCAAGGGCAACGCCAATCGAGTCGGGAGAGGTTGCACAGAATGTGGACAAAAAGGCGCAACAGGTCGAGGGGTCTTTGACCCATCATCAAATTCTCTTGTCCGAAAGAGAAGATGACTTCGTCAAATTCAAAAGCAGAATTCACAGCAGCGGCGATCTCCGCAACTACATACCAAAAAACAGTCCAGTCCAAAAAGGACTTCTGATAAGAGCCCAG